CAACTTTGTAAGTTTCAGTATGAATAAAAATATCGATCGTGAATCATTCAAATGGGGATTCCTCGCTCAAAGATGTTCATTTGTATATGTATCATATATATCACATGTGATAAGAGAACAGCATTTCCGCTCAGACCCATTTGTATAAAGAGTAGTGAATGAGAAAGAAAAGATAAGGAATTTTGAACCGCTAAGGAAAAAGGATAAAATAAACAATAAAGGATAGGAGAAATAATTAGGGAGTCAAAGGGTCTTTTTGGGGATAGAGGGACTTGAACCCTCACGATTTTTTAAATCGACGGATTTTCCTCTTACTATAAATTTCATTGTTGCCGCTATTGACATGTAGAACGGGACTCTATCTTTATTCTCGTCCGATTAATCAGTTCTTCAAAAGATCTATCAGATTATGGAGTGAATTGTTTGATCAATGAATATTCGATTCTTTCTTCAATATGGAATCGATTCACAACAATTCTTCTATATTATGTATACGGGTTTATCCTTCATCTTTTATGAAGTTTCGATAGAAGGATTCCTCTACCAACGTAAGACAATCAACTCCATTCGTTAGAACAGCTTCCATCGAGTCTCTGCACCTATCCTTTTTGATTTTCGCTTTCTGAACCTTTGTTTGTTTTCGGAAAACGTGATTTGGCTCAGGATTGCCCATTTTTATTAATTCCAGGGTTTCTCTGAATTTGAAAGTTATCACTTAGTAAGTTTCCATACCAAGGCTCAATCCAATTAAGTCCGTAGCGTCTACCAATTTCGCCATATCCCCCTTTTTGAGATGAAAATCTTATTTTGATCTCATTCCTTTTTTTCTTTCATTTATACCGCGAATTCATTAGATAGATGCCGAACCCTGTCTCGAAAAAGTGTTTTCTCCCCTTTGTCTTTGATTTATTGTCTATCTTCTTTCATCTTCTATGGGAGGCTCATCTTTGGTCCAATCAAAAACGATTTTATCATTTCTGTATCCGAAATTCAATATAGGTGGATACATACCCTATACATCTGTCTCGTTTCCACTCATTTACCGACGCAATTTCGAATACTTGAACGGTCGACTCCTTTTTTTCTTTTTTAATTAAAAAAGAAAAAAAATAATATTTCATTGTGATAAAAAAAATTGAAATTATATATCGCTAGATTAATTATTATGTTCTATAATATTTAACAGTTATTTGAAATTCTATATTCTATTCTTTAATATATTCATATTAATTATGAATAGCGAATATGAATAGCTTAATAGTTAATAGCAAAGATTCCAAGAGTTTATTGAATTCCTATGCATGTCGAATTTATGTTATGTGAGCCTGCTTAGCTCAGAGGTTAGAGCATCGCATTTGTAATGCGATGGTCATCGGTTCGATTCCGATAGTCGGCTTTTTTCTATTTATTTTATTCGATGTTTTACATGATTGATAATGCATCTTTGAAATCAAAGAATATTGAAAAAAAGTGTCTTCCTCTTGTGGCAAAAGCCATTGATTTATTATGTTAATAGGAATTTACAACTATGTCATGAAAAGAATCCTTTTCTTTTTCTATATATAGAATATAAAAATCTGGATATTTATCCAACTCATCTCATTATTCTTTAATAGAATAATACTTCAGTAAATTTCGCTTTATTTCGAATTTAGTTCATTTTTAGTTTAGGTTTATTCTGTAGAATGAAATTTCATCAATAAGAATTAATAATTAAATATAAATAAAAAGAAGGAGTCTTTATGTCGCGTTACCGAGGTCCTCGTTTCAAAAAAATACGCCGCCTGGGGGCTTTACCGGGGCTAACTAATAAAAGGCCCAGAGCTGGAAGTGATCTTAGAAACCAATCGCGTTCCGGGAAAAAATCCCAATATCGTATTCGCCTAGAAGAAAAACAAAAATTGCGTTTTCATTATGGTCTTACAGAACGACAATTACTTAAATACGTTCGTATCGCCGGAAAGGCAAAAGGGTCAACAGGTCAGGTTTTACTACAATTACTTGAAATGCGCCTGGATAACATCCTTTTTCGGTTGGGTATGGCTCCGACTATTCCGGGAGCTCGCCAATTAGTTAACCATAGACATATTTTAGTCAATGGTCGTATAGTAGATATACCCAGTTATCGCTGTAAACCCCGAGATACTATTGTGGCGAGGGATGAACAAAAATCTAGAGCTCTAATTCAAAATTCTCTCGATTCATCCCCTCATGAGGAATTGCCAAACCATTTGACTCTTCAACCATTCCAATATAAAGGATTAGTCAATCAAATAATAGATAGTAAATGGGTCGGTTTGAAAATAAATGAATTGCTAGTTGTAGAATATTATTCTCGTCAGACTTAAACCTAAAAAAAAATAAAATAAAGACTAATAAGAATAAGGGTTCGAACAATTTTGCTCCCTTTCGGCGAAGTAAATTAACCTAAGGTTAAGATAAATAAGGGTTTAATCCGGATTTTTCTTCCATTTAGGTATCATAGACCGAGAGGGAGATT